AATGAAGTGCCTGAGCAAAGGGTAATTTTGATAGAATTAGTAACGTGAATTTTCACCTTCATTAATTATATTTAATAGAATTAAACTATTTCCTTAGATATCAAAAATCTTTATACATCATATACTAAAATATAAAAAGATAAGCTAATTAAGCTACTGGGTTCATACCCCATTAATGAAAGTTTTAATCTTTCTCTTTTTAATTTTAAATTTATACAAAATTCTTTTTTTTTTAACAACCATTATCGGAACTTTAATTGCAATTTCCTCTTATTCGTGATTAAGAATATGAATAGGCTTAGAAATTAATCTTCTTTCAATTATTCCCCTATTGAAAGATAGAAATAATATATTCCCTTCAGAGTCTGCTTTAAAATATTTTATTACTCAATCTTTAGCTTCTAGAATTCTTTTATTATCTATCATTTTATCTTTAAATTTAAAAGAATTTTTTATAGAAAATTTTCAATTTTTAACCTTAATTTTAAATTCAGCATTATTAACAAAAATAGGTGCAGCACCCTTTCATGCTTGATTCCCCGAAGTAATGGAAGGATTAAATTGAATAACTGGATTATTAATATTAACATGACAAAAAATTGCTCCAATAATTTTAATTTTTTATAGGTGTAATTTAAGAATATTTTTTTTATTAATTATTCTTATTTCTACAATTTTTAGAGGAATTTTAGGATTAAATCAAATTAGATTGCGGAAAATTTTAACTTATTCTTCTATTAATCATATTAGTTGAATATTAGCAAGAATACTTTATTCTCAAGTTACATGAATAATTTATTTTAGTATTTATTCTTTAATTACTTTCAACATTGTTATTATTTTTAATTTTTTAAAAATTTTTTATTTAAATCAATTATTTTCTTCGTTAAATTATTCAAAATCTTTAAAATTTTCTTTTCTTTTAAATTTTTTATCTTTAGGTGGATTACCACCTTTTTTAGGATTTTTCCCCAAATGATTAGTAATCAATAATTTAATTTTAAATAAATTTTACTTTTTAAGATTACTTTTAATTTTATTTACTTTAATTACTTTATTTTTCTATTTACGAATTTGTTTTTCCACAATTATATTAAATACAAAAGAAACTTTAATTTATATCCCCAAAAAATTAAATTTCAAAATTTTTTTAATTAATTTTATTTCATTGAGAGGTTTATTAATTTGTACCTTAATTTTAAATTATGTCTAAGGATTTAAGTTAAATAAACTATTAACCTTCAAAGTTGAAAATAGAAAAGAAATTTCTAAGCCTTAGACATTTAGCCACCTTTAAATTTGCAATTTAAAATCATTTTTGAATATAAGACTTGGTAAAAGAAATAATTATTTCGTTAGTAAATTTACAGTTTACTGCTTAAACTCGGCCATTTTACCGAACAAATGATTATTTTCGACTAACCATAAAGATATTGGAACTTTATATTTTATTTTTGGTGCATGATCAGGAATAGTTGGAACATCTTTAAGATTATTAATTCGATCAGAATTAGGAATACCTGGATCTTTAATTGGAGATGATCAAATTTATAATGTTATTGTTACAGCTCATGCATTTATTATAATTTTTTTCATAGTAATACCAATTATAATTGGTGGATTTGGTAATTGACTAGTTCCTTTAATACTAGGAGCTCCAGATATAGCTTTCCCTCGAATAAATAATATAAGATTTTGACTTTTACCTCCTTCTTTAACTCTTTTAATTATAAGAAGAATTGTAGAAAATGGAGCAGGAACTGGATGAACAGTTTATCCCCCTCTAGCAGCAAATGTTGCTCATAGAGGTTCATCAGTTGATTTAGCAATTTTTAGTCTTCATCTAGCTGGAATTTCTTCTATTTTAGGTGCAGTTAATTTTATTACAACTGTCATTAATATACGGCCCAGAGGAATAAATTTAGATCGTCTACCTTTATTTGTTTGAGCAGTAAAAATTACTGCAATTCTTCTTTTACTCTCTTTACCTGTATTAGCAGGAGCAATTACAATACTTTTAACAGATCGAAATTTAAATACATCATTTTTTGATCCAGCAGGAGGTGGAGATCCTATTTTATATCAACATTTATTTTGATTTTTTGGTCATCCAGAAGTTTATATTCTTATTCTTCCAGGCTTTGGAATGATTTCTCATATTATTAGGCAAGAAAGAGGAAAAAAAGAAACCTTTGGAACTTTAGGAATAATTTATGCTATGATAGCAATTGGTCTATTAGGATTTGTAGTATGAGCTCACCATATATTTACTGTAGGAATAGATGTTGATACTCGAGCTTATTTTACTTCTGCAACTATAATTATTGCTGTACCTACAGGAATTAAAGTTTTTAGATGATTAGCAACTTTTCATGGAACTCAACTTTTATATAGACCAGTATCTTTATGAGCTCTAGGATTTGTATTTTTATTTACAGTAGGAGGATTAACAGGAGTAATTTTAGCTAATTCTTCTTTAGATATTATTCTTCATGATACTTATTATGTAGTTGCTCATTTTCATTATGTTCTTTCTATAGGAGCTGTATTTGCTATTATAGCAGGATTAGTTCAATGATTTCCTTTATTTACAGGTTTAACTTTACACAGAAAATTTTTAAAAATTCAATTTCTTGTAATATTTATTGGAGTAAATATAACATTTTTTCCTCAACATTTTTTAGGATTAAGAGGAATACCTCGACGATATTCAGATTATCCTGATGCTTTCACTCTATGAAATATTGTTTCATCAATTGGATCTTTAATTTCCTTAGTAAGAGTGACATTATTACTATATATTTTTTGAGAAGCTTTAGCTGTTCATCGAAAAAGATTAGCTACTATAAGAATAGTAACATCAATTGAATGATTACAACATTTGCCTCCTGCCGAACATAGATATTCAGAACTTCCTGCTTTAACAGGAAATTTCTAATATGGCAGATTAGTGCATTGGATTTAAACCCCAAATATAAAGTTTAACCTTTTTTTAGAAATTGCAACATGAAAAACTTTACTTCTTCAAGATAGAGCTTCTCCCTTAATAGAACAACTTGCTTATTTTCATAATCATACTTTAATAATTTTAGTAATTATTACTGTTTTAGTTGGACAATTAATAATTACTTTATTTTTTAATAAACTTTCTTATCGATTTCTTTTAGAAGGTCAAGTTATTGAAATTGTTTGAACAATTTTACCTGCAGTAACTTTAATTTTTATTGCTTTACCTTCATTAAAATTACTTTATATTCTAGACGAAGTTAATAATCCTTTATTAACAGTTAAATCTATTGGACATCAATGATACTGATCTTATGAATACTCAGATTTCAAATCTATCGAATTTGATTCTTATATAATTCCTGTTAATTCAATAAAACCATATAATTTTCGACTTTTAGATGTTGATAATCGTTTAATTCTTCCATTTCAAACACAAATTCGATTATTAGTTACAGCAGCTGATGTTATTCACTCATGAACAATTCCTTCTTTAGGAGTAAAAATTGATGCAACTCCTGGACGATTAAATCAAGTTAGATTTGCTTTAAGTCGAACAGGATTATTTTATGGACAATGTTCTGAAATTTGTGGTGCCAATCATAGATTTATACCTATTGTTGTAGAAAGAATTTCTCCTAAATATTTTTATAAATGAGTTTCTGACACTGCAGAAGCTTCATTAGGTGGCTGAAAGTAAGCAATGGAATTTTAAACCATATTATAGTAATTTACATCTACTTCTAATGAAAAATTTAGTTAAACAAATAACATTAGCTTGTCAAGCTGAAATTATTATTATAATAATAATTTTTAATTCCACAAATAGCTCCTTTAAGATGATTAATTTTATTTTTATTTTTTATTTTTATTTATTTAATTTTTAATATTATTAACTTTTATTCTTTTAACTATTCAATTAAAAGATCAATTAAAAATAAAAGATCTCTTTCCTATAATTGAAAATGATAACAAATTTATTTTCTTCTTTTGATCCAAGAACTAACTTTAATCTTTCATTAAATTGATTAAGAACCTTTATTGGTCTTTTAATTATTCCATTTTCTTTTTGATTAATTCCTTCTCGATTAAATATTATTTGAGTAAAAATTATTATAACTTTACATGCTGAATTTAAAATTTTAATTGGATTTAATAAAACTCAAGGAAGAACATTAATTTTTATTAGTTTATTTTCATTAATTTTATTCAATAATTTTTTAGGTTTATTTCCTTATATTTTTACAAGAACGAGACATATAACATTAACATTAACTTTAGCTTTACCTTTATGACTGAGGTTTATAATTTATGGATGAATTAATAACACTATTCATATATTTGCTCATTTAGTACCTCAAGGAACTCCTCCTATTCTTATACCTTTTATAGTATGTATTGAAACAATCAGAAATATTATCCGTCCAGGAACATTGGCAGTTCGATTATCAGCTAATATAATTGCTGGACATTTACTAATAACTCTTCTTGGAAATACAGGACCTATATTAAATATAATAATAATTAATTTTCTTATTATTACTCAAATTCTTTTACTAGTATTAGAATCAGCAGTTTCTATTATTCAATCTTATGTATTTGCAATTTTAAGAACATTATACTCAAGAGAAGTAAACTAATGAGTTTATATAAAAACCACCCCTTTCATTTAGTTGATGTTAGACCATGACCTTTATTAGGAGCTTTTGGAGCAATAACAACAATAATAGGATTAATTAAATGATTCCATCTATATGAATCAAACTTATTATTTTTAGGATTTACAATTATACTTTTAGTTATATATCAATGATGACGGGATATTGTTCGAGAAAGAACTTATCAAGGTCAACATACTTATAATGTAACTATAGGTTTACGATGAGGAATAATTTTATTTATTACATCAGAAATTTTCTTTTTTATTTCATTTTTTTGAGGATTTTTTCATAGAGCCTTATCTCCTAGAATTGAATTAGGAATAATTTGACCACCTAAAGGAATTCAAACTTTTAATCCTATAGAAATCCCCTTATTAAATACTTTAATTTTATTAACTTCAGGATTAACAGTAACTTGAGCTCATCATGGACTAATAGAAGATAATTATTCTCAAGGTTTATATGGATTACTTTTAACAGTTATTTTAGGAATTTATTTTACTATATTACAAGCTTATGAATACATTGAAGCCCCATTTACTATTGCTGATTCTGTTTATGGTTCATCTTTCTTTATAGCAACTGGATTCCATGGGTTACATGTAATTATTGGAACTACTTTCTTACTTATTTGCTTAATTCGACATTTTTTAAGACATTTTAGATGTATTCATCACTTTGGTTTTGAAGCTGCAGCTTGATATTGACATTTTGTAGATGTTGTATGATTATTCTTATATATTTCTATTTACTGATGAGGTAGATATTTATATAATATAAATATTATATTTGACTTCCAATCAAAAAATCTAGATTTTCTAGTATAAATAATTAAAATTATCTTTTTCCTAACATTAATAATCATTATAATTAATTTTTTATTAATTATTATTCTTAATTTAATTTCAAAAAAAAGTTTTTCAGATCGAGAAAAAAGATCTCCTTTTGAATGTGGATTTGATCCTAAAAACCCTGCACGTCTACCTTTTTCTTTACAATTTTTTTTAATTGCAGTAATTTTTTTAATTTTTGATGTAGAAATTACTTTACTATTTCCTTTAATTTTAACATTAAATATTTCAAGAATTATAAATTATACATTTATTACAATTTTTTTTATTATTGTTCTAATTGGAGGATTATTTCATGAATGAAAACAAGGTGCCTTAGATTGAGCTTATTAGGATAATAGTTAACTATAACATTTAACTTGCACTTAAAAAGTATTGATTTTTCAATTTATCTTAATAAGAAGCAAATATTGCATTTAGTTTCGACCTAAAAATTTGATAATTTAAATTATCCTTATTTTAATTGAAACCAAAAAGAGGTATATCACTGTTAATGATAAAATTGAATTTAAATATTTCCAATTAAAGAAATAGGTTAATCAAGATTAAGCTTCTAACTTAAATCTTAAGCGATGAAATTTCGTTTATATTTCTATTTATATAGTTTAATTAAAACATTACATTTTCACTGTAAAATTAGAAAATTTCTTATAAATTACTTAAAAATAAATATATTTCCTTAATATCTTCAATATTATGCTCTATTCTATAAGCTATTTAAGTAAAAAAAAATTAATACAAATCCTAATCAAATTACTATCATTATAAAGTAAATTTTTAAATGATTAATAGATAAAAATTGTAAAAATTTTGATCCAAATTGTAAATTTAATTTTAATTGTTGACCTCCATAATATTCTATTCAGCCCTGATCAAAAATTTTAGTATAAAGATTTCCTAAATAGACCGGATAATAATTAATCCCCAAAGTTGAAATTATCGGCATATTTCATATTATTGCTAAAAATCTTCTTAAAGTTAAAAATTGTAAAGATTTTAAATGATAATTAATTTTAAACTTAGCTAATTCATATCCAATAAATATACCTAAAAAAACTATAAATAATGTTATTAATTTTAAATATAAAGGTAAACAAATAAAATAAGGAGAAGGAAAAATTAATCATCTTAATAATCTTCCTCTAAAAACTACTAAAAAAATTAAACCTAATATTCCATAAATTATAAATCTTTTTTTTTCTCTTAAACAATTTAGTCTAATATAATTTATAGAACCAGATAATCTATAATAAGATAAACGAAAACTATAACAAACTGTTAATCCAATAGAAATATAAAATAAAAAATAAATTAATAAATTTAAAGTATTTATAGTTATTACTTCAACAATTAAATCTTTAGAATAAAATCCAGATAAAAATGGTAAACCACATAAAGAAAAATTACAAATATTAAAAAATGAACAAACTAAAGGTATTTGATTAATTAAATTTCCTATATAACGAATATCTTGACAATTATTTATTCTATGAATAATCGCTCCAGCACATATAAATAATAAAGCTTTAAATAAAGCATGAGTTAATAAATGAAAAAAAGCTAATTCATAACTTCCTAAAGCTAAAATTCTTATTATTAAACCTAATTGACTTAAAGTAGAAAGAGCAATAATTTTTTTTAAATCAAATTCAAAATTAGCTCCTAATCCAGATATAAATATTGTTAAACTTGCAATTAATAAAAATATTATTTTTAATGAATCTCTAAAAACTAAATTAAAACGAATTAATAAATAAACACCAGCCGTTACTAAAGTTGATGAATGAACTAAAGAAGAAACGGGTGTAGGAGCTGCTATAGCAGCTGGTAATCATGAAGAGAAAGGAATTTGAGCTCTTTTTGTTATAGCTGCTAAAACTACTAATAATGAAATTAACTCTATAATTCTATCATTTTTTAAAAATCTTAAATAAAAAACAAATCTTCATCTACCAAAATTTAATATTCAAGCAATTGATATTAGTAAAGCAACATCCCCAATTCGATTAGATAAAGCAGTTAATATACCAGCATTGTATCTTTTTACATTTTGATAATAAATTACCAAACAATAAGATACTAATCCTAAACCATCTCATCCTAATAAAATTGAAATTAAATTTGGACTAATAATCAATAATATTATTGATAAAACAAATATTACTACTAATAAAATAAATCGATTTAAATTTAAATCACCTTCTATATATTCTTCTCTATAATAAATTACTATAGAAGAAATAAATAAAACAAATCTTATAAATAATAAAGATATTCAGTCAAATAAAATAGTTATAATAATATTAGAAGAATTTAAACAAATTAATCTATACTCAATAATTAAACTATAATCTTGAATTATAAATTTAACCCTAAAAATAAATAAAATAAAAGAAATAATTCCAAATAAACCTGAATAAACTTTACAAATTGTAATTATCCAAAATAAAATTTTATATCTTTGATATCACAAATCAATATTTTATTTAAACTATTTGAATAAATTCACAAGACAAAATATTCTCTTTTTAAAATTAAAATATTTAAAGGGAATCAATGTAAAAATAATAATAAATATTCTCGGAAAAATCCTCTATAAATTCTATATATTCCTGAATAATATACTCCATGTTGAGAAAAAGCATATAAAAATAATGAATAAGCAGCTCTAAAAAAAGAAATTAAAGATAAAAAAATTATAAAAATTCTTCTAAATCTTACTAATCTATTAATCAATAAAATTTCTCCTAATAAATTTAAAGAAGGAGGAGCAGCCATATTTGATGATCTAAATAAAAATCATCATAATGATAAACTAGGAAAAATATTAATTAAACCTTTATTTAAATAAAGTCTTCGTCTTATTAATCGCTCATAAGAAATATTAGCTAAACAAAATAAACCTGAAGAACATAATCCATGAGCTAATATTATAATTAAAGATCCTCAGAATCCTCAAATATTTAATGTTATAATTCCTCCTAAAACTAAACCCATATGTGCTACAGAAGAATAAGCAATTAAAGATTTAATATCTCTTTGACGTAAACATATTAATGAAACAAAAAATCCTCCTATTAATCTAATAATAATAAAAATAAAGTTAAATTTCATTCCAACTGTTAAAAATAAATTTATAACTCGTATTAATCCATATCCTCCAAGTTTTAATATAATTCCTGCTAAAATTATTGATCCAGAAACAGGAGCTTCAACATGAGCCTTTGGTAATCATAAATGAACAAAAAATATAGGTATTTTAACAAAAAAAACAAAATTTATACATAAATATATAAATAAATTTTTTAAATCATTTGTTATAAAATAAAAATCTAATCTAAAAAATTTTTCATAATAATAAAAAATAGAAATTATTATTGGTAATGAAACTATTAAAGTGTAAAATAATAAATAAATACCAGCCTCAATACGTTCAGGTTGATACCCCCATCCAATAATTAAAATTAATGTAGGAATTAATCTAATTTCAAAGAATAAATAAAAAATAAATAAATTTATTGAAGAAAAAGCCAAATATAAAGCTAATATTAAATTAACTATAATAAATAAAAATAAATTTCTAAAATTATTTAATTTAAAAATTTTTTCTCTTGATAAAATTATTAATCTACAAATTCAAAATCTTAATAAAATTAAAGAAAAAGATAATAAATCATTTCCTAAAAAGTTAGAAATATTAGTTCATAAATAACTTATAGAAATATTAAAAAAAAATAAAAATGATAAAATAAAAAATATAAATTGTATTAATCAAAATTCTGAAATAAAACATAAAGGAATTAATATAATTAATCTAAATAAAAATTTTATCATAAAGAAGAAAAAGTTAAAACATAATCATTTCCATGAGCTCGAATTATTAAAACTAATATTGCTAAACCTAAAGCTCCTTCACAAACTCTTATTGTTAAAAAAATTATAGAAAAAAAATATTCATAACTTAATTCAGATAAATAAATTAAAATATTAAAATATAAAGATACTATAATAAATTCTAAACTTAATAATATTACTAATAAATGTTTTCGCCTTAAAGCAAAAACTAATATTCCTGAAATTCTAAGAAAAATTGAAGAATAAATATAAATTAACATTAGTTTTAATAATTTAAAAAAAAATATTGGTCTTGTAAACCAAAAATAAGATTTTCTTTTAAAACTTCAAGAAAAAGAAATTTTCTTATCTTTAATCTCCAAAATTAATATTTTAATAAACTATTTCTTGAAATTTCATTAATTTTTATTAGTCTTTCTATCATCATAGGATTTTCATTCTTATTTTTAAATCACCCATTATCATTAGGATTAATTTTACTTTTCCAAACTACTTTAATTGCTTTAATTACAGGATTAATAAATTACAATTATTGATTTTCTTATATTATTTTTTTAGTAATAATTGGAGGAATATTAATTTTATTTATTTATATAACAAGAGTTGCATCAAATGAAAAATTTAAATTTTCTTATAAACTTATATCAATTTTAACAATTTTATTTTGTATACTATTTTTATTAATATTTCTAGATTCTTATTATTTTAATTTAATTTTAACAAATGATTTAATTAATCAAAATTTTAATATAAACTTTAAATTATCTATAAATAAATTTTTAATATGACCCATAAATCTTTTATTTACACTAATTATTATTTATTTATTAATTACTTTAATTATAGTAGTTAAAATTACTAATATTCAATCAGGACCTTTACGTCAAAAATTATAATGAAAATACCAATTCGAAAATCATCACCTGTTATTAAAATTATTAATGGATCTTTAATTGATTTACCCTCTCCTTCAAATATTTCCACTTTATGAAATTTTGGATCATTACTAGGATTATGTTTAGGGATCCAAATTATTACTGGATTATTTTTAGCTATACATTATTGTCCAAACATTGAATTAGCATTTAGAAGAGTAGCTCATATTTGTCGAGATGTAAATTATGGATGATTAATTCGTACACTTCATGCTAATGGAGCTTCCTTTTTCTTTATTTGCTTATATATTCATATTGGACGAGGAATTTATTATAGATCTTATAATTTAAAAGAAACATGATTAATTGGAGTGACTATCTTCTTTATTGTAATAGCAACAGCTTTTCTTGGGTATGTTTTACCATGAGGACAAATATCATTCTGAGGAGCAACTGTAATTACTAATCTTTTATCAGCAATTCCTTATTTAGGAACAACTATTGTTCAATGAGTCTGAGGTGGATTTGCTGTAGATAACGCCACATTAACACGATTTTTTACCTTTCATTTTCTATGTCCATTTATTGTTACTGCTTTAGTTATAATTCATTTACTTTTTCTTCACCAAACAGGATCAAATAATCCATTAGGAACTAATAGAAATTCAGATAAAATTCCATTTCACCCATATTTTTCTTACAAAGACATTGTTGGAGCTTTAATTATATCTATAATTTTAATAATTTTAACATTAAGAAATCCTTACTTATTAGGAGATCCAGATAATTTTATCCCTGCTAATCCATTAGTTACTCCAGTTCACATTCAACCTGAATGATATTTCTTATTTGCTTATGCAATTTTACGTTCTATTCCTAATAAATTAGGAGGAGTAATTGCATTAGTTTTATCAATTGCTATTTTATATATTTTACCATTCTCTAATAAAAAAAAAATATTAAGAACTCAATTTTATCCCATTAATAAACTTTTATTTTGATCTCTTTTTACTATTATTATTTTATTAACATGAATTGGAGCTCGACCTGTTGAAGATCCTTATATTTTAATTGGTCAAATTTTAACTATTATTTACTTTTTATATTATATTATTAATCCAATTTTTGCAAATATTCAAGATAAAATTTTATTTAAATAGTTGATGAGCTTGTAAAAGCATATATTTTGAAAATATAAGAAAGAAATAAATTTTCTATTAACTTATACTAAATTTTATTAACTAAGTTAAAAGAATAAAAATAAAAATTTTTATTCTTAAAAATAATAATAAATAATTTAATGAAATAGGTAAATAACCCTTTCATGCTAAATATATTAATTTATCATATCGATAACGAGGTAAAGTTCCTCGAACTCAAATTCATAAAAATCTAAAAAATCCAATTTTTATAAAAAAATTAAATCTTATTAAATCTCCTCCCATAAATAATATACAACATATAAATCTTATAAATAAAATTCTAGCATATTCTGCTAAAAAAATTATCGCAAATCCACCTCTTCTATATTCTACATTAAATCCTGAAACTAATTCTGATTCCCCTTCAGCAAAATCAAAAGGAGTACGATTAGTTTCTGCTAATCTGGATACTAATCATATAAAACATAAAGGTAATATTAAAACAATAAATCAAATATATTTTTGATATTTTATTAAATCTAAAATATTTAATCTTAAAATTAAATATAAAAAAGATATTAAAATTAAAGCTAATCTAACTTCATAAGAAATAGTCTGAGCTACAGCTCGTAATCTTCCTAATAATGAATAATTAGAATTAGATGATCATCCAGCTAATATAACTGTATATACTCTTAAACTAGAAATTCTTAAAAAATATAAAATCGATAAATTAAAACTAATATTTATTCTAAAAAAAGGTATACAAATTCATAAAATTAAAGCTAAAAATAAATTTATTATAGGAGAAAAATAATATAAATTAAAATTTGATATATAAGGAAATGTTTGTTCTTTAGTAAATAATTTAATTGCATCTCTAAAAGGTTGAATTAAACCAATAAATCCAACTTTATTCGGACCTTTACGAATTTGAATATAACCTAAAACTTTACGTTCTAATAAAGTTAAAAAAGCTACACCAACTAAAACACAAATTACTAAAATTAAAATTGAAACAAAAACTAAAATTAAATCCAATAATATCAAGTATTATTTGTAAAAAATTTACATAAAAAGATTCTAAATCAATTGCACTAATCTGCCAAAATAATAATAAAATTCAATTTTAAATAATTTATTATATATTTGGTCCTTTCGTACTAAAATATATTAATTAATTAAAGATAGAAACCAACCTGGCTCACACCGGTTTAAACTCAGATCATGTAAAATTTTAAAGGTCGAACAGACCTAATTTTTTAGCCTCTACACCAAAAATTAATTTTAATCCAACATCGAGGTCGCAAACTTTTTTTTCGATTTGAACTCTCAAAAAAAATTACGCTGTTATCCCTAAGGTAATTTAATCTTATAATCATATAATAATGGATCAAAAATTCATAAATCAATGTTTATATATAAAAAAAGTTTATTAAATTTTTCAATCGCCCCAATCAAATAAAATTTTTAATACAAAATTATAATTCTAAAAATTTAAATTAAAAATTTTATAAAACTCTATAGGGTCTTCTCGTCTTTTAATTAAATTTAAGCTTTTTTACTTAAAAATAAAATTCAAATAAAATTAAATAGAGACAGTTATTTTCTCATCCGACCATTCATACCAGCTTTCAATTAAAAAACTAATGATTATGCTACCTTAGCACGGTCAAATTACCGCGGCCCTTTAAATACTCAGTGGGCAGGCCAGACCTTAAATTATTTTCAAAAAGCCATGTTTTTATTAAACAGGTGGAAAATTTTTTGCCGAATTCCTTTATTTAACCTAAAAATTATACTTATTTTACAATTTTTTTTACTTATTTAATCATTATTACTAAATTTTATTAATTAAAATTTAAAATTTTATATAATATTTAAAATTAATATAAATAATTATTTTATGAAAATTAATTATAACATTATTTTAATAATAAAAACTTCTAATCCTATATATATTCTATTTACTATTAATTTTTAAACATTTTTATAAAAGCTTATCCCTTTATAAATTATCTATTAATAATATAAAATTAAAAACTAAATTTTATATTAATAATAAAAAAATTAAATTTTTTTCTAAAATAACTAGATATATTAAAAACGAATAACGTTTCATTACTAAAATAATATTATAAATATTTATTCTACAATAATATATTTATTATTTTAGCTCTTTTAAATTCGAGAAAATAAAATTTTTTTTTTATTTAATCAACCCTGATACACAAGGTACAAAATAAAAATTTTCTTTAAAATTAATTAAATATTTCTTTCACAATACTTATAAACTATAATAAAAAAAATTTTTTTTCATATATACTAAAATTAAATTTTTTTTTTTAAATTAAATAAATTAATATAAAAAATAATAATTTATTATCAAATTAAATTGACTTTAACAATTAACTTTTTAATGTAAATAAAATGCTTTAACCAAGCTCTAATTTGCTCTTTCTAGGCTCACTTTCCAGTAAGCCTACTTTGTTACGACTTATTTCACTTTAGAGTGAAAGCGACGGGCGATATGTACATTTTTTAGAGCTAAAATCATTTTTAAAATTTTTTAAAAATTACTATCAAATCCTTTTTCATATTTAATTTTAAATTAATAATCTATAATTAAAATTAATGTAACCCATTTCTACCTTTATATACGCTATACCTTGATCTGATTTTTTTTATTTAAATAAATTTTGAATATTATAATTCTTTTAAAATATTCAAACTACGACGATATACAAACTAATAATAAAGGACATTCAAATCGTGGACTATCATTTACAGAACAGGTTCCTCTGAATAGACTAAAAAACCGCCAAAATTTTTAATTTTCAAGAACATAACTACTACTAATCTAGTTTAATTTTACATTTATAATAATAGGGTATCTAATCCTAGTTTATTACTAAATTTATTAAATAATTATTAATACTATATTTATTATAAAATTTAAAATTCCACCTAATAAATCTTAATTTAAAATAAATAATTAAAAATATATTAATACTAAAAAAAATTAAATTGTACTATTTGTGTAACCGCAACTGCTGGCACAAATTTTGTTAATACTATAAATTTTTTCTAAATCTAATTTTCATTAATTGATAAAATTATTTACTGCGAATAAAAATTCTAAACATAATTATTAAAATTATGTTTTCCATCTCACTAAAATTTACATATAAATACAAAATTTAATCTAATTTTTTAAACAAAAATAAAACTTTTATATACTAAATAGCTTTCTTCACATGAAAAAACAATATTCCCCCCTACAAAAACGCAATTTAAATAGAAAAGTCCTCTTTTTTAGGATTTTTTAAAAACATAATATAAACTTTTAACACTTACTTTCCTATAAACTACAACATGCACATTTATTTAATATCAATTATATTTCCTAATACATTAATAATTAAACTCATATACATTATATTTTAAATTAAAATTCCATGTAAATCTTAATCTAAATCTTTTACTGATAAAATTAATATCCTAATCAATATATCCCTATATATTAATTAAAACTTATTTTTTATACTAGCAATCCTCAAAATTCAAATCTAAAATTAATTAACTTTAATAATATTCCCCAATTATATTAAAATTATACTAATTATATTCAAACCTTAAGTAATTATTTACAAAAAAAACCAATATATTCCCTAATATATTAATATTTAATAAAATAATAATTTTACTACTTTTAATAAAACTCCCCAATTTTACTAAAATTTAATCAAACTCAATTATTATTATTTTTCTTACAAAAATAAAACTTTTATATATTAAATATTTTAATAAACATATATATATATATTTATTAAAATGATAATTTAATAAAATTATCATTATTTATTTAATTAAATATTTATATATACATTAAAAAAAGGAGGGTTTTTTTTTTTTTTTAAAAATTGTTATTTTCAATAACAAATTTATATATTAATAATATATTAAATATTTATATATCTATAACTATTATATTTATATATATAAATATATTTATTATATATATATATACAAAATATTTATTTATATATATATATTAAATTATTATTAATATAGAACATATTTATTTATAAAGAATTAATAATATATAAAACTATATATATATATATAACTCTAATATATTTAATAAATAATATTAAATAAATAATTAATATTATTATAAATCTCTAATATGATTTTTATCTCTTTTCATCATATATTTATTTAAAATAGTATCGCTCAGCTAAGATTTTATTAATATAGGATAAAAATTATATATCCTTATATAATAATAAATAGCATATATATTAATATAAACTGTCTAGGTATATATTAATATAATTTTTATTTTAAAAAAAAAGTTGAAAAAAATTTTTAGAAAATTTATTATGTCTAATATTTTCCAATATCCAAAATTGTGAAAAAAAAATTTTTTTACACAATTTTACATTTTTTTTTCATGTTTACTTTTTTTTTTTATTTAAAAAAGTTTA